AATAAATTCGAAACATATAAAATGCGGTTAATCCGGCTGTAAAATAAGCTATTATTGCGAAAATCGGCGAGTACACCCAACTATCATTAAGAATTTCATCTTTGGACCAAAAACAAGCAAGAGGCGGAATACCACAAAGAGAAAGTGTACCAATTAAAAAAGAAGTTCTTGTAATTGGCACATGTCTTGTTAACCCTCCCATAAGAACCATATTCTGACTTTTATCTGGGGAATATCCAACAATAGCTTCCATTGAATGAATAATGGATCCGGATCCCAAAAACAATAATGCTTTTGAATAAGCATGAGTAATCAAATGAAATAAAGCAGCCCGGTAAGAACCCATACCTAGAGCTAACATCATATAGCCCAATTGAGACATTGTAGAATAAGCTAAACTTCTCTTAATATCTTTTTGAGCAAGAGCTAAAGTAGCTCCTAATAGTACTGTTATTATGCCTATAAACGATATTACATTCATTATATAAGGTATAACTATGAAAAGAGGAAGAAGTCGAGCAACTAAAAAAATTCCCGCAGCTACCATGGTAGCTGCATGTATGAGAGCTGAAATAGGAGTAGGCCCTTCCATAGCATCAGGTAACCATACATGAAGAGGAAATTGAGCGGATTTAGCAACTGGGCCAGCAAATAAGAACAAAGTACATAAAATACAAAATAAAAAATGGATCTCATTCTTATTAATTAAGTTATTGAATATTTCAAACAAATCCCCAAACTCGAAACTGCCTGTTATCCAATAAAGACCTAAAATTCCTAATAATAAGCCAAAATCCCCTACACGATTAGTCACAAACGCTTTTTGACAAGCATTTGCAGCAATAGGTCGTGTGAACCAAAAACCTATTAATAGATACGAACACATTCCAACTAATTCCCAAAAAATATAAATTTGTATCAAATTGGAACTAGTAACTAATCCCAACATGGAAGTATTGAAAAAACTCATATAAGCAAAAAATCTCAAATATCCCTGATCATGAGACATATAATTATCACTATAAATAAGAACCAGAATTGCAACAGTAGTGATTAACATTGACATAATAGAAGTAAGTGGATCAATCAAATAACCGAATTCTAAAGAAAAATCATTATTAATAGTCCAAGACCATACATATTGATAAATCAAATTGCTATTTATTTGTTGAATAGACAGCCTCATAGAAAAAATAAGAACTATACTTAAGAGCGAAATACTAGAAAAAGCCCATATGCGTCGAAGATTTTTTGTTGCCGTCGGAAAAAAGAGAAGTCCCACTCCTATTAACAAAGGAACTGGAAGTGGAATAAAGGGTATGATCCATGCATATTGGTATATATGTTCCATAATAGAATAGAAAATTTTTAATTAATTTCATTTTTTGGTTTACAATTCACCGGTTCTTGCCTCTTTTGAAAGAAGTCAATAAAAAAATCACGATATTTAATTAATAACAATAACTTAAATAGAATTTTTGAATTTTTTAATATTTAAACATATATTAAATTATTGAACATTTTTTATTTGAATATTCAAATCAAGAAGTTATAATTGGTCAAATAATCAATTTGTTAGTGAAAGCGAATACTTATTTAGGTAGTACCTAAATGTAAACTATTGAAGTCTATGAAGTAGGAAGATAAAATAACTAAAAATTCTACTTTCATTTAAGTTATTTATAATACATATATATAGAATAAAAGATAAAAATTTAGACTCAAAAAATACTATGAATCATATAAAGATCTAATAAAATTAAGAATGATACAAAAAAATAGGAACTAGTTATTTTAATTAGTTTATTTTTAATTAGTTTATTCAGAATTATTAACTAGTTTTACGCAAAATTTTTTTATTTGATTGTCTTCTATTCCAAACAAAAACATATATAAATATTCTATTTTGTATAATTATAGATTTTTTATAGAAAAGGATATCTATTACTTTACTTTCTATTTTACATAACATAGAATGTTAAATAAAAAAAAAAATGACTAATAAGCAAATAGCAAATTAATTTAAAATTTATTGGTTTTCAGTTGAAAAAAAAAATTCAAGTTTTTCAATTAAGATTAACTAAGAGTTGATTTTTTCAACTCTTCGATGTCATTTATTACGTACATATAAATTAAATGCAACACAGAAAAAATAGACAAAGATATAAGTATAAGTCGAAATTTTGATTCATTATAAAAATTTTATTTTTATTAATCTTAATCAATTTCGTACGAATTTTTTTTTATAAATATTCTATTCCTATAGAATATTTTGTTTATCCTAATCTAATAGGAGAAGTGACTTTAGTAGAAAAATATTTCATATATTTATAATTAGTATAATTAGATTTTGTTTTTCTATTTTGTTAAAAGTTTAATGAAGAGGATATCGTGTAGAAACAAAATTCATAGATAATGAAAATGAATAGGAAACAAAGATTCGTTTGACTAATAGATGTCTTTCACATCCAACTATAACAATGAGTAATCAATTCAATTT